GCTAGCGTAGCTTAAGTAAAGCATAACACTGAAGATGTTAAGATGGGCCCTAGAAAGCTCCGCAAGCACAAAGGCTTGGTCCTGACTTTACTATCACCTTTAGCTAAACTTACACATGCAAGTATCCGCACTCCTGTGAGAATGCCCTACAGTTCCCCGCCCGGGAACAAGGAGCTGGTATCAGGCACATCCCAAGTGAGCCCATGACGCCTTGCTTAGCCACACCCTCAAGGGAACTCAGCAGTGATAGACATTAAGCCATAAGTGAAAACTTGACTTAGTCAAAGCTAAGAGGGCCGGTAAAACTCGTGCCAGCCACCGCGGTTATACGAGAGGCCCAAGTTGACAGACATCGGCGTAAAGAGTGGTTAAGTTAAAATTTATACTAAAGCCGAACATCCTCAAGGCTGTTATACGCACCCGAAGATAAGAAGTTCAACCACGAAGGTGGCTTTATTTAGTCTGAACCCACGAAAGCTACGGCACAAACTGGGATTAGATACCCCACTATGCCTAGCCCTAAACATTGATAGTATTATACAACCACTATCCGCCTGGGAACTACGAGCATTAGCTTGAAACCCAAAGGACTTGGCGGTGCTTTAGATCCACCTAGAGGAGCCTGTTCTAGAACCGATAACCCCCGTTCAACCTCACCTTTCCTTGTTTTTCCCGCCTATATACCGCCGTCGTCAGCTTACCCTGTGAAGGTTTAATAGTAAGCAAAACTGGTATAACCCAAAACGTCAGGTCGAGGTGTAGCGTATGGGAAGGGAAGAAATGGGCTACATTCGCTATTATAGCGAATACGGACGATGCACTGAAACGTTCATCTGAAGGAGGATTTAGCAGTAAGCAGGAAATAGAGTGTTCCGCTGAAATTGGCCCTGAAGCGCGCACACACCGCCCGTCACTCTCCCCAAGCCTACTAATTTAATTAACTAAACCCTAATAATCGCAAAGGGGAGGCAAGTCGTAACATGGTAAGTGTACCGGAAGGTGCACTTGGAAAAATCAGAGCGTAGCTAAGATAGAAAAGCATCTCCCTTACACTGAGAAGTCATCCGTGCAAGCCGGGTCGCCCTGAAGCTTTATAGCTAGCCCGCTCAAACAACTTCAACAAACCCCTGTTAATAACCCCTAAGTACACTAGTATTTAAATTAAACAAACCATTTTTCCCCCTTAGTATGGGCGACAGAAAAGGGACTACGGCGCAATAGAGAAAGTACCGCAAGGGAATGCTGAAAGAGAAGTGAAAAAACCCAGTGAAGCTTAAGAAAGCAGAGATTTAAACTCGTACCTTTTGCATCATGATTTAGCAAGTGTAACCCAAGCAAAGAGCCCTTTAGTTTGACGTCCCGAAACTACGTGAGCTACTCCAAGACAGCCTATTAATAGGGCACACCCGTCTCTGTGGCAAAAGAGTGGGGGGAGCTTTGAGTAGAGGTGACAGACCTACCGAACCTAGTTATAGCTGGTTGTCCAAGAAATGAATAGAAGTTCAGCCTCCTGGCTTCTCTTTTCACCTTAGTTTTACCCCTATTGATGTACTTAAGAAACCGGGAGAGTTAGTCAAAGGGGGTACAGCCCCTTTGAACCAAGACACAACTTTATCAGGAGGGTAAAGATCATAATAAACCAAAGGTAAATATTTGGGTGGGCCTAAAAGCAGCCATCCCCTTAGAAAGCGTTAAAGCTCGGATATACCAGTTAACCCTTCTTATTCTGATCACCAAATCTTATCCCCCTAAACATAATGGACCGTCCCATGCCCACATGGGAGCGACTATGCTAATATGAGTAATAAGAGAGCCCTTGGCTCTCTCCCTGCACACGTGTATGTCGGAACGGACATCCCGCCGACCATTAACGGCCCCAAGCAAAGAGGGTACTGAATAAAAGATTAAACAACAAGAAAAACATTCAGGAAATTACCGTTGACCCAACACAGGTGTGCCAATAGGGAAAGGCTAAAAGAAAGAGAAGGAACTCGGCAAACACATTAAAGCCTCGCCTGTTTACCAAAAACATCGCCTCTTGCAAATTTAATAAATAAGAGGTCCCGCCTGCCCTGTGACTATTAGTTTAACGGCCGCGGTATTTTGACCGTGCGAAGGTAGCGCAATCACTTGTCTTTTAAATGAAGACCTGTATGAATGGCATAACGAGGGCTTAACTGTCTCCTCTCTCCAGTCAATGAAATTGATCTTCCCGTGCAGAAGCGGGAATACAAACATAAGACGAGAAGACCCTATGGAGCTTTAGACACCAAGACAGATCATGTTAATAACCCTTGATAAAGGAGTAAACCAAATGGAAACTGCCCTAATGTCTTTGGTTGGGGCGACCGCGGGGAATTAAAAAACCCCCACGTGGAATGGGAGCACCCCTCCTACAACTAAGAGCTACAGCTCTAGTAAACAGAAATTCTGACCAGCAAGATCCGGCAATGCCGATCAACGGACCGAGTTACCCTAGGGATAACAGCGCAATCCTCTTTTAGAGCCCATATCGACAAGGGGGTTTACGACCTCGATGTTGGATCAGGACATCCTAATGGTGCAGCCGCTATTAAGGGTTCGTTTGTTCAACGATTAAAGTCCTACGTGATCTGAGTTCAGACCGGAGTAATCCAGGTCAGTTTCTATCTATGCTGTGCTCTTTTCTAGTACGAAAGGACCGAAAAGAAGAGGCCTATGCTCTAGGCACGCCTCCCCCTTACCTAGTGAAGTCAACTAAAGTAGGCAAAAGGGCATGCCCTCCTGCCTAAGAAAAAGGCATGTTAAGGTGGCAGAGCCCGGTAATTGCAAAAGACCTAAGCCCTTTCTACAGAGGTTCAAGTCCTCTCCTCAACTATGATATCCACAATCATTACTCACATTATTAACCCCCTAACCTTTATTGTGCCTGTTCTTCTAGCCGTCGCTTTTCTCACTCTTCTTGAGCGCAAGGTACTTGGCTACATACAACTGCGAAAGGGTCCAAATATTGTAGGGCCTTACGGACTTTTACAACCCATTGCAGACGGCCTTAAACTCTTCATTAAAGAACCCGTTCGCCCCTCTACTGCCTCCCCAGTCTTATTTTTACTAGCACCTATATTGGCCCTGACCCTCGCTCTCACCTTATGAGCCCCCATGCCCCTTCCCTACCCTGTAATTGATCTTAACCTTGGTATCTTGTTTATTCTTGCCTTATCAAGCCTCGCCGTGTACTCCATTCTAGGGTCAGGCTGAGCATCTAATTCGAAGTACGCCCTTATTGGGGCCCTCCGAGCGGTTGCTCAAACGATCTCTTATGAGGTCAGTCTTGGCCTTATTCTTCTGAATATTATTATCTTTACAGGCGGTTTCACACTTCAAACCTTTAACGTTGCTCAAGAAAGCGTATGACTCATTCTGCCTGCCTGACCTCTCGCAGCTATATGATATATCTCCACCCTGGCTGAAACTAACCGGGCCCCCTTTGACCTCACCGAGGGTGAGTCGGAGCTTGTCTCGGGCTTTAATGTCGAGTACGCAGGAGGCCCATTTGCCCTTTTCTTTCTTGCGGAATATGCTAACATTCTGCTTATGAATACGCTCTCGGCCACACTCTTTTTAGGGGCCTCTCACATCCCCTCGATCCCGGAGCTAACCGCCGTCAACCTGATAACTAAAGCAGCTCTCCTGTCGGTCGTCTTCCTCTGAGTTCGGGCCTCCTACCCCCGGTTTCGGTATGATCAGCTCATGCATTTAATCTGAAAGAACTTCCTTCCCCTCACCCTAGCACTAGTTATTTGACATCTTGCCCTCCCCATTGCCTTTGCCGGCTTACCTCCGCAAGTCTAAACATGGAGCTGTGCCTGAAGCAAAGGGCCACTTTGATAGAGTGAACTATGGGGGTTAAAGTCCCCCCAACTCCTTAGAAAGAAGGGGTTCGAACCCTACCTGAAGAGATCAAAACTCTTAGTGCTTCCGCTACACTACTTCCTAGTAAAGTCAGCTAATTAAGCTTTTGGGCCCATACCCCAAACATGTTGGTTAAACTCCTTCCTTTGCTAATGAACCCCTACATCTTAGCCACCCTACTCTTTGGTCTGGGCCTGGGAACTACAATTACCTTCGCCAGCTCCCATTGGCTCCTTGCCTGAATGGGCCTTGAAATAAACACCCTCGCCATTATCCCATTGATGGCACAGCACCACCACCCACGAGCAGTTGAAGCCACCACTAAATATTTTCTTACCCAAGCCACAGGAGCTGCCATGCTTCTGTTTGCGAGCACAACTAATGCATGAATAACAGGACAGTGGGATATTCAACAAATATCCCACCCTCTCCCAGTTACCTTGATTACTCTGGCGCTTGCACTAAAGGTGGGACTCGCCCCAGTCCATGCATGGTTGCCCGAAGTTCTTCAAGGATTAGACCTCACCACCGGACTAATTTTATCTACCTGACAAAAGTTGGCCCCCCTTGCCCTGCTTATACAAATTCAACCCTCTAACTCCACCCTTCTCATTGTTCTTGGTCTTGCATCAACTCTCATCGGAGGCTGAGGGGGGTTGAATCAGACCCAACTGCGGAAAATTCTAGCTTACTCTTCGATTGCCCATCTAGGCTGGATGATTCTGGTAATACAGTTTTCACCATCCCTTACCCTTCTTACTCTATTTACCTACTTCATCATGACATTTTCAACTTTCCTTGTATTTAAATTGAATGACTCTACTACCCTGAATACCCTGGCCACCTCCTGGGCAAAAGCACCCGCCCTAACAGCCCTCGCCCCTCTAATTTTGCTCTCCTTGGGGGGCCTTCCCCCTCTTACAGGGTTTATACCAAAATGGCTTATCTTACAAGAGCTTGCCAAGCAAGACCTCGCTCTTACTGCGACACTGGCTGCATTAGCCGCCCTTCTTAGCCTTTACTTCTACCTACGCCTGTCATACGCTATAGCACTTACTATGTCTCCTAATAATATTACTGGTGTCACCCCTTGGCGCTTCTCATCCTCACAACTCACCCTACCCGTTGCTACCTCGACCACAGCAACCCTCCTCCTACTGCCCCTAACACCCGCCGCAGTAGCACTGCTCACCATCTAAGAGGCTTAGGCTAACACAAGACCAAGGGCCTTCAAAGCCCTAAGCGGGAGTGAAAATCTCCCAGCCCCTGATAAGACTTGCGGGACACTACCCCACATCTCCTGCATGCAAAACAGACACTTTAATTAAGCTAAAGCCTTTCTAGGTCGGCAGGCCTCGATCCTGCAAATTCTTAGTTAACAGCTAAGCGCTCAAACCAGCGGGCATCAACCTACTTTCCCCCGCCTTGTCAAACATTTAGAAGGCGGGGGAAAGCCCTAGCAGGGATTAGTCTGCCTCTTAAGATTTGCAATCTTATATGTTAAACACCTTAGGGCTTGGTAAGAAGAGGACTCAAACCTCTGTCTATGGGACTACAATCCACCGCTTAAAAGCTCAGCCATCCTACCTGTGGCCATCACACGCTGATTTTTCTCGACTAATCACAAAGACATTGGCACCCTTTATCTAGTATTTGGTGCATGAGCCGGAATAGTAGGCACAGCTTTAAGTCTCCTCATTCGAGCGGAGCTAAGCCAGCCCGGCGCCCTTCTAGGCGACGACCAAATTTATAATGTAATTGTTACAGCGCATGCGTTCGTAATAATTTTCTTTATAGTAATACCAATCATGATCGGGGGCTTTGGAAACTGACTTATCCCCTTAATGATTGGGGCCCCAGATATGGCGTTTCCCCGAATAAATAACATGAGCTTTTGACTTCTCCCTCCATCATTCCTTCTCCTCCTTGCCTCTTCTGGGGTAGAGGCGGGAGCCGGAACAGGGTGAACGGTCTACCCTCCCTTATCAGGAAATCTAGCACATGCTGGAGCTTCTGTCGATTTAACAATCTTCTCTCTTCACTTAGCAGGAATTTCTTCGATTCTTGGAGCAATTAACTTCATCACAACTATTATTAACATGAAGCCCCCGGCTATCTCTCAATACCAGACACCCCTTTTCGTCTGATCTGTTCTTATCACAGCCGTTCTTCTGCTCCTCTCCCTCCCTGTACTTGCAGCCGGAATTACAATGCTCCTAACAGACCGTAATCTTAACACTACCTTCTTCGACCCCGCCGGAGGGGGCGACCCAATCCTCTACCAACACCTATTCTGATTCTTTGGCCACCCTGAAGTATATATTCTTATTCTTCCTGGCTTTGGAATAATTTCACATATTGTTGCTTACTACTCTGGTAAGAAAGAACCTTTCGGTTACATAGGAATAGTATGAGCAATGATGGCCATCGGTCTTCTAGGGTTCATTGTATGGGCCCACCATATGTTCACAGTTGGGATGGACGTAGACACACGCGCTTACTTTACTTCTGCCACTATAATTATTGCAATTCCCACGGGAGTTAAGGTATTTAGCTGGCTTGCAACCCTTCACGGGGGCTCTATTAAATGAGAAACCCCACTTCTCTGAGCCCTGGGATTTATTTTTCTCTTTACAGTAGGGGGCCTGACAGGAATCATTCTTGCCAACTCCTCCCTTGATATCGTTCTTCATGACACTTATTACGTGGTAGCCCACTTCCACTACGTTCTATCCATGGGGGCAGTCTTTGCTATTGTTGCCGGCTTCGTACACTGGTTCCCCCTATTTTCGGGTTATACCCTTCACAGCACTTGAACAAAAATTCACTTTGGTGTAATGTTTGCGGGTGTAAATTTAACCTTCTTCCCTCAACATTTCCTAGGTCTTGCCGGAATGCCGCGACGATACTCAGACTACCCCGATGCCTACACCCTGTGAAATACCGTCTCCTCAATTGGATCTTTAATCTCTTTAGTCGCAGTAATTATGTTTCTGTTTATTATTTGAGAAGCATTTGCTGCCAAACGAGAAGTTCTAGCAGTAGAACTTACAACAACAAATGTGGAGTGACTACACGGCTGCCCTCCCCCTTACCACACTTTTGAGGAGCCTGCATTTGTTCAAGTTCAATCAAACTAACGAGAAAGGGAGGAGTCGAACCCCCATGGGTTGGTTTCAAGCCAACCACATAGCCGCTCTGTCACTTTCTTTATAAGACACTAGTAAAAAAGTATATTACACCGCCTTGTCGAGGCAGAGTTGTGGGTTAGATTCCCGCGTGTCTTGCCCCCCCCCCCAATGGCCCATCCCTCACAGCTAGGATTTCAAGATGCAGCTTCACCTGTAATAGAAGAACTTCTTCATTTTCACGACCACGCCTTAATAATTGTTTTCTTAATTAGCACTTTAGTGCTTTACATTATTGTGGCTATAGTTTCCACTAAATTAACCAACAAGTACATCTTAGATTCCCAAGAAATTGAAATCATCTGAACTGTTCTCCCAGCAATTATTCTTATTCTTATTGCCCTGCCCTCCCTCCGCATTCTTTATCTAATAGACGAGATCAATAACCCCCTTCTTACAATTAAAGCCGTAGGCCACCAGTGGTACTGAAGCTACGAATACACAGACTACGAAGACCTCGGATTCGACGCATATATGATCCCTACACAAGACCTAAACCCTGGTCAATTCCGTCTCCTAGAGGCAGATCATCGAATAGTCATCCCCGTGGAATCTCCAATCCGAGTTTTAGTCTCCGCCGATGATGTCCTACACTCGTGGGCAGTCCCAGCCCTAGGTGTAAAGATAGACGCAGTTCCCGGTCGTCTAAATCAGACCGCTTTTATCGCATCCCGACCAGGGGTTTTCTATGGCCAATGCTCTGAGATTTGCGGAGCAAATCACAGCTTTATACCCATTGTAGTTGAAGCAGTTCCACTAGAACACTTTGAAAACTGATCGTCCCGAATACTTGAAGACGCCTCGCTAAGAAGCTAAATAGGGTCTAGCGTTAGCCTTTTAAGCTAAAGATTGGTGCCTCCCAAACACCCTTAGCGACATGCCTCAACTCAACCCCGCGCCTTGATTTGCAATCCTAGTCTTCTCATGATTAGTTTTTTTAACCATTATCCCCCCAAAAGTATTAGCTCACACTTTCCCTAATGAACCAACCCTTCAAAGTGCTGAGAAACCTAAAACAGACCCCTGAACCTGACCATGACACTAAGCTTCTTTGATCAATTTATAAGCCCCACATATCTAGGCATTCCTTTAATAGCCTTAGCTCTCACCCTTCCCTGGATATTATTCCCCACACCCACAACCCGATGATTAAATAGCCGCTTCCTTGCCCTCCAAGGCTGATTTGTTAATCGTTTTACACAACAGCTTCTTCTACCCGTAAATGTTGGGGGTCACAAGTGAGCCGCTCTCTTAACCTCTTTAATAATCTTTTTGATTACTCTAAACATACTAGGCCTTCTCCCCTACACTTTTACACCTACCACCCAGCTCTCTCTTAATTTAGGACTTGCAACCCCCCTCTGACTTGCAACAGTAATTATTGGAATACGAAATCAACCAACCCATGCACTAGGACACCTTCTTCCAGAAGGCACCCCCGGCCCCCTTATTCCGGTCCTCATTATTATCGAAACAATTAGCCTATTTATCCGGCCACTTGCCCTAGGTGTACGACTGACAGCAAATTTAACAGCCGGCCATCTTCTTATTCAGCTAATTGCTACAGCTGCCTTCGTCCTTCTACCCCTGATACCTGCCGTGGCCATTCTGACATCTACAGTTCTTGTTCTTTTAACCCTTTTAGAAATCGCCGTAGCTATAATTCAAGCCTACGTATTTGTTCTTCTCTTAACCCTTTACCTACAAGAAAACGTTTAATGGCCCATCAAGCACACCCCTACCATATAGTTGACCCCAGCCCTTGACCTTTAACAGGCGCAATTGCTGCCCTATTAATAACATCAGGTCTCGCAACCTGATTCCACTTCCAGTCCACAACCCTAATAACTCTTGGAACCGCCCTCCTTCTTCTCACTATATACCAATGATGACGAGACATCGTGCGAGAGGGTACCTTCCAGGGCCACCACACGCCACCAGTTCAGAAAGGGCTTCGTTATGGTATAATTCTTTTCATTACCTCAGAAGTTTTCTTTTTTCTTGGGTTTTTCTGAGCTTTTTATCATGCAAGTCTTGCTCCTACCCCCGAGCTGGGCGGATGCTGACCACCCACAGGTATTACTACACTTGACCCATTTGAAGTACCCCTGCTTAACACAGCAGTCCTTCTTGCCTCTGGAGTCACCGTTACCTGAGCCCACCATAGCATTATAGAGGGGGAACGGAAACAGGCCATTCAATCCCTAACACTGACCATTTTACTCGGGTTTTACTTTACCTTCCTTCAAGGAATAGAGTACTATGAAGCCCCCTTCACAATTGCAGACGGCGTATATGGGTCCACCTTCTTTGTAGCTACGGGCTTCCACGGGCTTCATGTTATTATCGGCTCTTCATTCCTGGCCGTTTGTCTCTTACGTCAAGTTCGTTATCATTTTACATCCGAGCATCATTTCGGATTTGAAGCAGCCGCCTGATACTGGCACTTTGTAGACGTAGTCTGATTATTCCTATATATCTCCATCTACTGATGAGGATCCTAATCTTTCTAGTACTAAGTTAGTATAAGTGACTTCCAATCACCCGGTCTTGGTTAAAGTCCAAGGAAAGATAATGAACTTAGTTACAACTGTAATTACTATTACCGCAGCCCTCTCCGTTATCTTAGCCCTTGTGTCTTTTTGACTACCTCAGATAACCCCAGACCATGAAAAACTTTCACCTTATGAGTGCGGTTTTGATCCTCTCGGGTCAGCCCGACTCCCTTTTTCACTACGCTTTTTCCTAGTCGCAATTCTTTTCCTGCTCTTTGATTTAGAGATTGCCCTGCTACTTCCACTACCCTGGGGAGATCAACTAGCATCGCCCTTACTAACATTCCTGTGGGCCACGGCCGTTTTAGCTCTTCTCACTTTAGGATTAATTTACGAGTGACTTCAAGGGGGCCTAGAATGAGCTGAATAGACAATTAGTTTAAGAAAAACCTTTGATTTCGGCTCAAAAACTTATGGTTAAAGTCCATAATTATCTAATGACCCCCGTTCACTTTGCCTTCTCATCGGCTTTTATACTAGGACTAACAGGCCTGGCCTTTCATCGCACCCATTTACTTTCCGCTCTTCTCTGCTTAGAAGGTATAATACTTTCTTTATTTATTGCTCTCTCCCTTTGGACCTTGCAGCTAGGGTCCACGAATTTCTCTGCAGCCCCCATGCTTTTACTAGCATTTTCAGCTTGTGAAGCGAGCGCCGGTCTCGCTCTTCTAGTAGCCACTGCACGAACGCATGGTACAGACCACCTACAAAGCCTAAACCTCCTACAATGCTAAAAGTCTTAATTCCTACTCTTATGCTGGTCCCTACTGCTTGATTAGTAAAACCCAAGTGACTCTGACCCACAACCCTTACTCAAAGCCTAATCATTGCCCTCCTCAGTCTATCTTGACTAGTTAACACATCCGAGACGGGCTGATCAAGCCTTAATGGTTATATGGCAACAGACCCTTTATCAACCCCCCTATTAGTGCTAACTTGCTGACTACTCCCCCTTATAATTATGGCAAGCCAAGGCCATACAGCGCTTGAACCTCTTAATCGACAACGCACTTATATTACCCTCCTCACGTCACTCCAAATTTTTCTTATCCTGGCCTTTGGTGCCACCGAGATCATTATGTTTTATGTTATATTTGAGGCTACCCTCATCCCCACGCTAATTATTATTACCCGCTGAGGAAATCAGACCGAGCGACTAAACGCGGGCATCTACTTTCTCTTTTATACTCTGGCCGGGTCTCTCCCACTATTAGTTGCCCTTCTCCTCCTCCAAAACAGCGCCGGCACCCTCTCACTACTTACCCTTCAATACTCAGACCCTGTTCAGCTCACATCCTATGCAGACAAGCTGTGGTGAGCGGGCTGTCTTCTTGCGTTTTTAGTAAAAATGCCATTGTACGGCGTACATCTTTGGCTACCTAAAGCACATGTTGAAGCCCCAGTTGCAGGGTCAATGATTCTTGCTGCTGTACTTCTAAAGCTTGGTGGTTACGGGATAATCCGAATAGTTGTTATGCTAGACCCACTGACTCAAGAGCTAAGCTACCCCTTCATCGTCTTTGCCCTCTGAGGAGTAATCATGACTGGCTCAATTTGTCTCCGCCAAACGGACTTGAAGTCACTTATCGCCTACTCTTCAGTTAGTCACATGGGCCTAGTCGTTGGGGGCATTCTCATCCAAACCCCTTGGGGTTTCAGTGGGGCCCTAATTCTTATAATTGCTCATGGCCTCGCATCCTCAGCACTCTTCTGCCTTGCTAACACAAACTATGAACGAACACATAGTCGAACTATACTTTTAGCTCGAGGCCTACAAATAGCCCTCCCCCTAATGACTACTTGATGATTCCTTGCAAGTCTCGCCAACCTGGCACTTCCCCCACTACCTAATCTTATGGGTGAAATTATAATTATTACATCTATGTTTAACTGATCTTGATGAACCCTTGTATTGACCGGGGCAGGAACCCTTATCACCGCGAGCTATTCCCTGTATATATTTCTTATAACCCAACGAGGCCCCCTTCCAGCACATATTATTGCCCTAGACCCCTCTCACACCCGAGAACACCTCCTCATGGCTCTTCACCTTATCCCCTTACTTCTTCTTGTTCTAAAACCTGAACTAATTTGAGGGTGGGCCGCATGTAGATATAGTTTAATAAAAATATTAGATTGTGATTCTAAAGACAGGGGTTAAAACCCCCTTATCCACCGAGAGAGGCTCGCCAGCAACGAAGACTGCTAATCTCCGCGACCTTGGTTGAACCCCAGGGCTCACTCGAATTGCTTCTGAAGGATAACAGCTCATCCGTTGGTCTTAGGAACCAGAAACTCTTGGTGCAAATCCAAGTAGTAGCTATGCACCCCACTTCACTAATAATAACCTCCAGTCTAATCATTATTTTTGCACTATTGGCCTACCCCGTACTATCCACCCTTTCCCCTCGTATCCAGACCCCTGGGTGGGCTGTTTCCCATGTTAAGACAGCAGTAAAATTGGCTTTCTTTGTTAGCCTCCTTCCGCTGTTTTTGTTCTTTAATGAAGGTGCGGAAACAATTGTCACTTCCTGAAGCTGGATAAACACAACCTGCTTTGATATTAACATTAGCCTTAAATTTGACCATTACTCCATTATTTTCACCCCCATTGCCCTCTATGTGACATGGTCAATCCTCGAATTCGCATCATGATATATGCACGCGGACCCAAACATGAACCGGTTTTTCAAATACCTTCTAATCTTTCTTATTGCTATGGTTGTTCTAGTAACAGCCAACAATATATTTCAACTATTTATTGGGTGGGAAGGAGTCGGCATTATATCTTTTCTACTTATCGGATGGTGGTATGGCCGGGCTGATGCCAACACCGCTGCTCTTCAGGCTGTTGTTTACAACCGTGTCGGGGACATCGGGCTGATCTTTGCTATAGCATGAATGGCCATGAACCTAAACTCCTGAGAAATACAACAGATCTTTGCAGCCTCTAAGGATTATGATCTAACTTTCCCCCTTCTAGGGCTAATTGTTGCCGCTACCGGCAAATCCGCCCAATTCGGACTTCACCCATGGCTTCCCTCCGCCATGGAGGGTCCTACGCCGGTCTCTGCCCTACTACATTCTAGCACTATAGTTGTTGCTGGTATTTTTTTACTCGTCCGTATGAGCCCTCTGCTGGAAGGAAACCAAACTGCCTTAACCACATGCCTGTGCTTGGGAGCCCTAACTACCCTATTTACAGCCACCTGCGCTTTAACCCAGAATGACATTAAGAAAATTGTTGCTTTCTCAACATCAAGTCAGCTGGGTCTAATGATAGTAACTATCGGACTTAATCAACCCCAGCTCGCCTTTTTACACATTTGCACTCATGCTTTTTTCAAGGCAATACTTTTCCTCTGCTCCGGATCAGTGATTCACAGTTTAAATGATGAACAGGACATCCGTAAAATGGGGGGCATGCACCATCTCACCCCTTTTACTTCCTCTTGCCTCACGATCGGGAGCCTTGCCCTTACGGGCACCCCCTTCCTCGCAGGCTTTTTCTCAAAGGACGCAATCATCGAGGCCCTAAACACATCCCACCTAAACGCCTGAGCCCTAGTTCTTACCCTTCTAGCCACCTCCTTCACAGCAATCTATAGCCTTCGAGTGGTTTTCTTTGTGTCTATGGGACACCCCCGATTTAACTCACTATCCCCCATTAATGAGAACAACCCGGCAGTTATTAACCCGATCAAGCGACTTGCATGAGGGAGCATTGTTGCTGGTCTTTTGATTACCTCAAGCATTACTCCACTAAAAACCCCGATCATGACCATACCTCCACTTCTCAAACTAGCCGCCCTGCTCGTCACAATTATTGGTCTCCTTCTTGCCCTGGAGTTAGCATCCTTGACAAACAAGCAATTCCAGAAAACACCACACTTGGCCCCCCACCACTTCTCCAACATGCTCGGGTTTTTTCCTTCTATTATTCACCGGTTTACCCCTAAGCTCAACCTTACCCTCGGACAAGCAATTGCCAGCCAAATGCTTGACCAGACCTGGATAGAGAAAGTTGGCCCTAAAGCTGTAGCCTCCTCTAATATCCCCCTCGTAACCACCACAAGTAACACACAGCAGGGGTTGATTAAAACTTACCTGGCCTTATTCCTTCTCTCCCTTACTTTAGCCGTTCTTATAACTACCTATTAGACTGCCCGAAGTGTCCCTCGACTTAACCCCCGCGTTAGCTCCAGCACAACAAACAACGTAAGCAGCAACACCCATGCACTAATTACTAATATTCCCCCTCCTAACGAATATATTATTGCCACCCCTCCAATATCCCCGCGGGATATAGAAAACTCTCCAAGTTCGTCACCCGGGACCCACGACGACTCATACCACCCGCTTCACACTGCGCTGGACGCCAGGCAAACCCCGACCACGTATAAAACCATATACGCCACAACTGGCCGGCTCCCCCATCCCTCAGGAAAGGGTTCGGCAGCCAAGGCTGCTGAATATGCAAATACAACTAGTATACCCCCTAGATAGATTAAAAATAAAACTAGCGATAGAAAGGGGCCTCCATGGCCCACTAAAACACCACACCCCATCCCCGCTACAACTACTAACCCTAAGGCAGCAAAGTATGGGGAGGGGTTAGAAGCAACAGCAACTAACCCCAATACCAACCCTAATAAGAACAAGGACATAATATAAGTCATAATTCCTGCCAGGACTTTAACCAGGACTAATGGCTTGAAAAACCACCGTTGTTATTCAACTACAAGAACCTCTAATGGCAAGCCTACGAAAAACCCACCCCCTACTAAAAATTGCAAATAATGCACTGGTTGACCTCCCAGCCCCCTCTAATATCTCAGTATGATGAAACTTTGGTTCCCTACTTGGCCTCTGCTTAATTATTCAAATCCTCACAGGACTTTTTCTCGCCATACATTACACCTCCGATATCGCAACTGCTTTCTCCTCTGTTGGCCACATTTGCCGAGACGTCAACTACGGGTGGCTCATCCGTAACCTTCATGCCAACGGCGCCTCTTTTTTCTTTATCTGCATTTATATACATATTGGCCGTGGCTTATACTATGGCTCCTACCTTTATAAGGAAACATGAAATATTGGAGTTGTCCTACTTCTTCTTGTGATAATAACTGCTTTCGTTGGCTACGTCTTACCTTGAGGACAAATGTCGTTCTGAGGGGCAACCGTCATTACTAATCTACTCTCCGCAGTACCCTATATCGGCAACTCTCTTGTTCAATGAATCTGAGGCGGCTTCTCCGTTGATAACGCCACGTTAACCCGATTTTTTGCCTTCCATTTCCTCTTCCCTTTCGTTATTGCGGGCGCCACAATAGTTCATCTTCTTTTCCTTCACCAAACAGGCTCAAATAATCCCCTTGGGCTAAATTCAGACGCTGACAAGATCTCTTTTCACCCCTATTTTTCGTACAAGGACCTACTGGGTTTTGCAGCCCTTGTTATCGGTCTTACAGCCCTCGCGCTGTTTTCACCAAACCTTCTAGGGGACCCGGACAACTTCACCCCCGCCAACCCACTTGTTACTCCGCCCCATATCAAGCCCGAGTGATATTTTCTGTTTGCCTATGCAATCCTTCGGTCTATCCCGAACAAGCTAGGAGGCGTACTAGCCTTGCTTGCTTCCATCCTTGTTCTCATGGTTGTCCCTATTCTACACACCTCTAAACAGCGAGGCTTAACCTTCCGCCCCGTCACACAATTTTTATTTTGAACACTAATCGCAGATGTTGCTATCCTCACCTGAATCGGAGGCATACCTGTAGAACACCCCTACATTATCATTGGCCAAGTAGCATCCGTCTTGTATTTTTCCCTATTCCTGCTTCTCGCACCCCTAGCAGGGTGGGTGGAGAATAAAGCCCTTGGATGGTCGTGCACTAGTAGCTCAGCGTAAGAGCGCCGGTCTTGTAAACCGGATGTCGGAGGTTAGAATCCCCCCTACTGCTCAAAGAAAGGAGATTTTAACTCCCACCCCTAACTCCCAAAGCTAGGATTCTAAGCTAAACTATTCTTTGGCGCTTATGTAATTATATCATAATATGTGATATATGCATATATGTATTATCACCATTAATTTATATTAACCATTTCAATGGCATTCTAGGACATATACATGTTTTATCAACATATATAGAATTAAAACACTCATATATCAATAAAACACCAAGGTTTATACAAAGCAAATGGAGATGTAGGTAACATCTTAAATATTCAGGACCGGAGAAATTTAAGACCGAACACATTTCATCCATAAGTTAAGTTATACGTTTCCCAACATCCTATTCTAACTCACTTATCGATGTAGTAAGAACCGACCATCAGTTGATTTCTATATTGCTAACGGTTATTGAAGGTGAGGGACAAGTATTCGTGGGGGTTTCACACAGTGAATTATTCCTGGCATTTGGTTCCTACTTCAGGGCCATTGATTGATATTACTCCCCATACTTTCATCGACGCTTACATAAGTTAATGGTGGGGTACATAAGTGAGATAACCCAGCATGCCGGGCGTTCTTTCCATCGTGCAAGGGGTTCTCTTTTTTTTCTTTCCTTTCAATTGACATTTCAGAGTGCACACGGTAATGACTAACAAGCGTGAACACATAACGAATGAAGCAGGTAATATGTATGAGTGTTGAAAAGACTTACCATAAGAATTGCATATTATAATCTCAAGAGCATAAGTAGTGCTTGTTCAATCGAAAGATACCTAATATGACCCCCGGTTTCTGCGCGTAAAACCCCCCTACCCCCCTAAACTCGAGAGATCATTAAGACTCCTGAAAACCCCCGGAAACAGGAAAACCTCTAGTAGTTAATTTTGGGCCTAAAATGCGCTTATTTACACTATTAAAATAATGCGTAT